CACTTCCACTGTAGTGTCCGAGTAGATACTGTTACTTTCTCTCGAACCATAGTATATTATTTGATCAAATCATTGAATTATTTATTTCTCTTGAAATTTCTTCAATGTTTATTTTTACACACGTCTTTTTTTAGGAGGCCTACAGCCATTATGTGGCATAGGAGTTACATCCCGTATGAAACTTAATAGTATACCACTTCTACGAATAGCTCTTAATGCCGCATCTCTTCCGAGACCCGGGCCTTTTATCATAACTTCTGCTCGTTGCATACCTTGATCCACTACTGTCCGAATAGCATTTCCTGCTGCGGTTTGAGCGGCAAATGGTGTACCCCTTCTTGTACCCTTGAATCCACAAGCCCCGGCAGAGGACCAAGAAATTACTCGACCCCGTACATCTGTAACAGTCACAATGGTATTGTTGAAACTTGCTTGAACATGAATAACTCCCTTGGGAATTCTACGTGTATTCTTACGTGAACCAATACGTCTATTTCTACGCGAACCAATTTTTGGTATAGGTTTTGCCATATTTTATCATCTCATAAATATAAGTCAGAGATATATGGATATATCCATTTCATGTCAAAACAGATCCTTATTCTTTGTTTTTTTTTTTTTTTTTACTTATTTTATTTATTTATTTGTACATCTGTACATCGGGTCCTTTAGATTTCGAGAGTCTTTTTGTTTTAGAAAGATTATCCTTGTCTTTGTTTATGTCTCGGGTTAGAACAAATTACTATAATTCGTCCCCGCCTACGGATTAATCGACATTTTTCACAAATTTTACGAACGGAGGCCCTTATTTTCATATTTGTCATTCCTTTTTTTAATACCGAATCTACTTAATTGGAAGAAAATAAGTTTCTTGAAATTTTTAATTTCGAATTGTATCCTCACGAAAGAATGTTGAAATTGAAAAAACCGCCTAATCATTCAAGTCTTTGCTTTGGAGTCTCTAAATTATACGCCCTTTGGTTGAATCATAAGGACTTACCTCAATTTTTAGTCTATTTCCTGGTAGTATACGTATAAAACTACATGAAATCCTTTACGAAACAAAAACCAGAATAATTTTTTTGTTATCTAAACGAATCCGGAAGATACATACCATCGGTAAGTTGTTCAGTAATTAAACCCTCATGAATCCATTTTTGTTGTTTCATTCCAGGTAAAACCGCTTTGAAGTATCAACTAATGTAAGAGGGATAATATTATAAACTTGTCCTTTCTCTTTTTTCACAAATATGACCGTGTCGGCTATTAGAAAGATTACCATATATAACACAAAACTTCTCCGCCGATTCCTTCTAGTCGAGCCTTTCGGTCTGTCATTATACCTCGAGAAGTAGAAAGAATTACAACCCCCATTCCGCCTAAAATTCTAGGAATTCGTTGATAGTTAGAATATATTCGTAGACCGGGTCGACTGATCCGTTTTAAATTTAAAACAGTTCTATATGGTCCTTTCCTATTTCTTCTATGTCGTAGGGTTAAAACCAAAAAATATTTATTGCTTTCTTGATGTTTTCTCACGTTTTCAATAAAACCTTCTTGTAAAAGGATTTTAACAATATTTTCAGTGATGTTAGTAGATGGTATTCGAACTGTTCTTTTTTTATTCATGTCAGCATTTCGTATAGAGGTTATTATGTCAGCAATAGTGTCTTTACTCATGATAAACTAAGATTTTTGTTTCCCCCGAATTTTGATATAATCAACATGCTCTTTTTCTTTTTTTCTGAATTTTTTAATATTTATGAATTCTTTTTTTTTTTTTTTTTATTTATGAATTATTAAAGATATATACGTGATAGATAAACAATTTACTAATAAATTAAATAAATTTAATCAATTTCATTCAAATACTATATTAACAATTTCATTCAAATACTATATTAAGGTCTTCCCCTATAATACTTCAGGTGCTAATGAAACTATTTTAGTGAAATTTAACTGTCTTAATTCCCGGGCGATCGCGCCGAAAATTCGGGTTCCTTTTGGATTTCCTTCTTGATCAATAACAACCGCAGCGTTGTCATCATATCGTATTATCATACCGTTGTCGCGTTTGAGTTCTTTACAAGTACGTACAATGACAGCTCGGACCACTTCTGATCTTTCTAGAGGTGTATTTGGTACTGCTTCCTTGATTACAGCAACAATAATGTCACCAATATGAGCATATCGTCGATTACTAGCTCCTATGATTCGAATACACATCAATTCTCGGGCCCCGCTGTTATCCGCTACATTCAAATGGGTTTGAGGTTGAATCATATCATTTTTTTATCGGTTTTTTCTTTTTCAATGCAAAGGTATAAATAAAAAAAAAAAAAAGAAATATTATTTGTTCAAAACAAAAAAAGAAACCTGCAATTGTTTTTTTTTCATCCCAAAAACCCCTTTCGTTTGTTTCTACATTCCTATCCAGAAAGAATGAATTGAGTTCGTATAGGCATTTTAGATGCCGCTATTGAAATAGCCCTTCTAGCTATATTTTCTGCTACTCCGCTCATTTCATAAAGTATTCTACCGGGTTTAACGACAGCTACCCAATATTCGGGAGATCCTTTCCCCGAACCCATACGTGTTTCTGTAGGTCTTACTGTAACAGGTTTGTCTGGAAATATGCGTACCCATATTTTTCCACCGCGGCGTGCATTTCGTGTCATTGCTCGCCGCCCTGCTTCTATTTGTCTAGATGTGATCCAAGCGGGTTCAAGCGCTTGAAGAGCATATCTACCGAAGCAAATACGATTACCTCGATAAGATATTCCTTTCATTCTTCCTCTGTGTTGTTTACGGAATCTGGTTCTTTTGGGGTTATAGTTGATGGTTGTTTAGCAATTCCATCCATCTCTACTACAGAACCGGACACGAGAGTTTCTTCTCATCCAGCTCCTCGCGAATTAAACAATTTTAAATAATTAAACAAAAAAAAAATACACGGTTAATAATATATGGAATCGTGGGATTCTTTGAAATTTGATCTAATCGATTAGAAATTAGAAATTTTTTGTGTTTTAATATATAATTTAACACGTATTCTATTTATAGATAATGTCGTTTTGGTAGAACGCTATAATGAATCTTTATTTTGTTTTTCCTTTTATTTCGAATCGACTAAAATTTAGAAATAAAAAAAATTCGCGGGCGAATATTTACTCTTTCAACATTCAGTTGTAAGATTAGTCTATGACATGACCTCTCAGAATAAATGAATAGGTTTCTGGTTCGTTCCGCCATCCTACTCAATGAATCATTAGGATTCGTTTTCAATAGAATCTTATGCATTCACAGGTTCTGTCGTTCCCACCACTTCTCGATTAATGATTAGGTCTGAATTTTACAACGGAGCCTCCAATTAAATTTATTCTTGAGTCAACCTTCTCAGTCTTTATTGGCTCGGGGCTCTTGATTTTGTGTTCTATGCACGGATTTGTCTAATTATGGATCAATCAGTATTGATGCTTTATTACATTCCCTTTATATGAGATGACTCATAGACCTTACATATTGGAATTATATATCATTAATATTCTTTTTCTATCTTTCTCTCACCCTTCCATTTATCTGTATACTTTATATTGCTTTACAACCCATAATCAGATTTTTTTTGTTTGTTTATGTAAAAAAGATTTCAGTTGCTACAATGATATGACTTATATATCATATCTTGACTGGTTCTTTCTATCCAGATAACACGAAGTGATGAGTTGGTTATTAGTTCTATAGTTATCAGTTTGTACTATGGGCTGTCCATTTTTTTGAATCCCAACCCTAAAAAAACCAACGAGTCACACACTAAGCATAGCAATTATATCAAATGATTAATCGAATTTTTATTCAACCTTATAGAATTGTTCTTTTTTTTTTTTTATTATTTACCAGAAAAAGAATGAAAGAGTTTGCCATTTTTTGTTTTATCACCAGATAGAACTAAATATAAGTCAAGTAAGTTCTTATTATTCCTCGTCTACAAATATCCAAATTTTGATGCCTAATACCCCATAGATAGTTCGAACTGCATAGGAACAATAATCAATTTTAGCTCGAATGGTTTGTAGAGGAACTCTACCTTCTCGGATCCATTCAACACGTGCAATTTCTTTTCCGTCGATACGCCCTGCAATTTGTACTTGAATCCCTTTTGTACCTGCCTGTTCAGTTAATTCAATAGCTTTTTTCATTGCTTTGCGAAATGAAACTCTATTCTTTAATTGTCCGGCTATAAATTCTGCAAGAATATTGGGGTGCCCGTAAGGATTTGCAATTCTTGTAATAGCAATGTTGAGTTTTCGGTTTACACAATTGAGTTCTTTTTGTACATGCGTCTGTAATTCTTCGATTCTTCGAGTCCTGTCTTCTATTAATAACTTGGGGAATCCCATATAGATTATGACCTGAATCAAATCAATTCTTTTTTGAATCTCTATACGTGCAATTCCCTCTACATTAGAGGATATTTTCATATTATTTTGCACATAATTTTTGATACAATCTCGTATTTTTTGATCTTCTTGTAGATCCTTTGAATAATTTTTTGGTTGTGCAAACCAAAGAGAATGATGACCTTGGGTTGCACCAAGTCTGAAACCAAGTGGATTTATTTTTTGTCCCATAATCCCCCACTACTATATATATCGTGAAACGTGACATCTGTTTGTATTTTTTTTTTATTCATTCGATTTTTTTTAAGCATAACATAATATAGCGTATTTGTATTTTTTATAATATAAAATATTCTTCCTTTAAGTATTCCTCAGCTCTAATTTATAGAATTTCCTTTTATCTATTTCTTCCTCTTCATCTAAAGATATATCTTTCAATACAATAGTTATATGACAAGTGGATCTTTTTATAGGATAACCCCGTCCTCGAGCCCGGGGCTTTAATTTTTTCACAGTTGTGCCCTCGTTGACTTCGGCTTTACTAATGATTAAACTTGTTTCGTTCAAACCCTTATTGTGATTGGCATTTGCTGCTGCAGAATA